AGTATAGAGGACGATAACCAAGATTTGTATCTGTTTATAAATTCTCCAGGCGGATGGGTAATACCCGGAATAGCTATTTATGATACTATGCAATTTGTACAACCAGATGTACAGACAGTATGCATGGGATTAGCTGCTTCAATGGGATCCTTTATTTTGGCAGGAGGAGAAATTACCAAACGTCTAGCATTCCCTCACGCTTGGCGCCAATGAGTCTTTTTTTCCTCAAATAAAAAGACTATGCCTTCGCCCTATGAATATTAAGTAATAATAGCATGGCACTTCGAGTTCGATATGCAATTTTTTTTTTTTCAAAATCATTCGATTATGTATCGAAAGAGTAGTATGAAAAAAGGGGTATTTACGATTTGATCTGATCTATCGAGAGCCTATTTCAGTGTCACAAAATTTTTTGTTTTGAGTTTTCACACCGGAAAGCTTTAAACAATATTTATTGTATAAAAATTTATGTTATGAAAGAATAGGAAATTAAAAAAATTGTTTTTTATTTTATAACTATTTGAAAAAAAAACTTTGGGATTGCTAAATAACAGACGAAATAATAAAGCAAGAGAGCCGTCATAGTATTTTTTAAAATACTCTAAAAGGGGAAGGATGGTTATTGGATCATTTACTGATCTGGGTCTATCAGACCCAGTATATTTTGTATTTTTTCGATCTTCAATGTATGTAAGGTAAAAAAAAAAAAAAAAATCAATTCCATAGTATAGCCGTATGCAATACGCAAAAGATGCCTGTACGGTTATTCAATTTTATCTTTGTTTTTTTTTTTTTATTATTTTATTATTTATCTCTCTCGCACGATAGAGCAAGAGAGAAAAAACCTTTATATCATCAGGGTAATGATCCATCAACCCGCTAGTTCTTTTTATGAGGCACAAACGGGAGAATTTATCCTGGAAGCGGAAGAACTATTGAAACTGCGCGAAACTATCACAAGGGTTTATGTACAAAGAACGGGCAAACCTTTATGGCTTGTATCCGAAGACATGGAAAGAGATGTTTTTATGTCGGCAACAGAAGCCCAAGCTCACGGAATTGTTGATCTTGTAGCGGTTGAATAAAAGATTAACGGCAAGGAGTCTGCGCAAATACACGATTTGATATTTTATTTTATCTTCTTACTTTAGTCAGTCTTCTTACCGGATTTAAGGGAATAGTTCTATTCTATTAATAGAATATAAGTAATTCGTAATCATCGGGTTCGGATTGATCTAAACCAGTTCAGTATGTATACGACTCACCATGCCAACTATGAAACAACTTATTAGAAACACAAGACAGCCAATTCGAAATGTCACGAAATCCCCCGCTCTTCGGGGATGCCCTCAGCGCCGAGGAACGTGTACTAGGGTGTATGTGCGACTCGTTCAAATCCATAGACTCAGACAAAAGAAAGGAAACAATTTATTCCAGTATCGGTGATCGGTTAAAAATCTATTAATAATATATATATATATTTCTATTGTGTATCAAATTTATGATTTTGATTGGTACCAACCCAATCATGCAATTTAGGATGAGCAAGGCTTCCCCATTGATAGCAAAGCAAATGGTTACCTCTTAAGCGGGGAAAATCCTATTTCAATTAAAAAGCGGAAAGATTATGCTCTTATTTTTGCAAGAACGGACTAAGAGGGTCAGCTACCCAGCTAATCTTCATACTAAAATACCGTTACTGTATAGCTAACGTTCGTTGTGAAAGATCTATTATTAGATATTTCATGGGTAGAGCCAAAGAGTGTGAACTGTACAAGTTAACAATAACATTGATTAAATGAGGGGGGGCTCCGGTGTATAGAGAGGACCTGGCCGTTAAAAAAGAAAAAGTAATCATAGAAACGATGGAACTCACCATTTCTTTATCTATTTCTATTTAATAGACTATGCTTTTTTGATACTTAGTATCAATACAATTTCTTATTTCGTTTCGAGGTTAAATGCTTAGAAATAAAAAGAAAAAAATCGTGGTTGGGAAGGTTATAGTAGCAAAAGCCATTGGAATTTTGATTTTATACATTGGAAGAATCTATTTTTGTTATTAATAGATTAGGAAGGGAGAAAAGAATAACTGAAAGAAAGGAAATCAAATAGTTATTCATCAAACAAAAAACAAAGTCTTATTTTATTTATTCAATGACCAGAATTAAACGGGGATATATAGCTCGGAAACGCAGGACAAAAATTCGTTTATTTACATCAAGCTTTCGCGGGACTCATTCAAGACTTACTCGAACTATTACTCAACAGAAAATAAAAGCTTTTGTTTCGGCTCATCGGGATAGAGATAGGAAAAAAAGGGATTTTCGCAGTTTGTGGATCAGTCGAATAAATGCAATAATTGGTGAGAATCAAAGTGAGAATCAAAAAAAAAAATACTATAGTTATCATAATTTAATGTATAATCTGTACAAGAGGCAATTGCTCCTTAATCGTAAAATAGTTGCACAAATAGCTATATTAAAAGGGGATTGTCTGTTTATGATTGCCAACGAGATCATATAAAACTCTACCACCTTCCCGGAGTTCAGTCTCCGGGAAGGTGGTAGAGTTTTATATGATAAAAAAATCGAATTCATATCATAAAATCATCAAAATAACATCAAAATAAAATGAACAACCCGAATTGGATTGTCGTAGTTTTCGAACAAAACATCAATCCACATTTGATTTGAGTTTAGATTCAAATTTGAATTCAATTGAAGAGTAACTCTATTTTTTTTTTTTTAGACTGATAGTAGTAGTTCTAGTGGTCAACTCACCCTTTTCAAATTGTTTTTCATTATTAAGAAAAGGTAACGAAGATAAAATACGAGCTTGTTTTATAGCAATCGTAATTAATCGTTGTTGTTTTAAGGTCAATCTATTCACGCGTCTAGATAATATTTTTCCTTGTTCACTAATAAATCGACTAATTAAACTCATGTTTTTATAATCAATTCGATCCCCCGATTGAATCGGGGGCAAACGCCTACGAAAAGATCGCTTGGATTTAAGAAAGAGTCGCTTAGATTTATCCATGGTTTCTTTATTTCTATCCCGAAAATCCTAGTTCTTCAAAAAAAGATTTATTTTGTTTTATTTCTATTTTTACTACCTAACCTTTTTATTTATATTTATATAAACTATATATATATATATATGTTGTTATGTTATATAATGAAATATATGTTATATATATATATATATTTATAGAATAAATATGAAAAATAGGTCATTTTTTTCATGTTCCCTTTGTTTGGGAGGGGAAGGGTAACACAGAAGCGATCAATTTTATCTATTTCTTTATCTCTGCATGAATCATATGTTTGCAACAACAGGGACAGAATTTTCTCAATTCCAATCGACTAGGCGTATTGTGTCGATTCTTTTGAGTAATATATCTGGAAATATCAGTTGATTCCTTATTAACACTATTTTGAGCACAATTGGTACATTCCAAAATAACCGTGATTCGGATATCTTTACCCTTGGCCATGAACCTCCTTTGGGTTTTTGATTCACTTAACTCTTCAATTTTTGGATTCGAAGAAGAAGAAAGGAACGAAAAAAGTAGAAGTTGATAATTCGAATCGCAGTGCAATATTTCAGTTTTCGTTTAAGTATCTTGTATAATATTGTTGCCTCCGCCCTAGCTATTTCATTTCCATTCTGGTCTCACTCTATTATTAATTGAAATGAAATTGAATTAAAAATTCCACATTTCAATTATGGAAAATTTTTAATTCAATTCCATTTCAACTTAGGCCAGATCAGATTCCGAGTTTCGCTGAGGCCAAATCTCCACCTTTATTGTTTCTCTTTTCTAACTTATTCGAATTAAAAAAAAAAAAAGAATAAAAAAAGAAGAGAAGAAAAGGATTAATCACAGATATGGGGTTGGATCTCGAATCTTCTTCAACCCTTCCTGTGCCAATAACTAGAATGAAAAAAAAGGGAATATCAATGCATCCGGGAATAAACGATTGATCTCTATCAAGAGACCCGCCAAAGCCGCGAACCATAGAGTACTTATCACTGGTGCCACGGAGAGATATGTTTTTAGATCTCGCATTTAAAATCCTCCTTCTTTATTATTCTTTTCTTTATTGTAATTTGTAATACACAATCACATAGAAGAATATGATCAGATGGTTATTTAATTTATAACCACTTGTATTTGTTGGCAGAATTCCTAATTCAAATTGAAATGGACAATGATTCTTTAGATATTTTTTTTTTTAACAAAAAAAGAAGTCTATTTCTGCCCGAGCGTTCCCTAAAAATATTTTTCCGGTTTAGTTTTGGGAAATTTCCTATTAAATTTATTTATTTTTTCATACTTTATATATATTTATATTCATACTTTATATATATTTATATATATATATATATATTCTTTCTTTTTTTATATTCTAATTATTATTATATTCTAAACATTCTATTTTTTAGTTAATTAAATATTTTTCTTTTCGTCTATAGAATATTTTTATTTTTCATATCCTTCCTTATAATATAGAATAGGAAACTAAAAAGAAAGAAAAAATGACAGGATAATTGATATTTGATATATATATCAACAGAGAAAAGAAAAATATGGAAAACAAGACAAAGATTCTTTACAATGACACTAGAAACTAATTGAAAGGGATGTAGCGCAGCTTGGTAGCGCGTTTGTTTTGGGTACAAAATGTCACGGGTTCAAATCCTGTCATCCCTATCTCTAACTATTACTTATCGACTTATCATCTGTATGAGCAGTAACAAGGGATGGGATCAATTGAGACCGATTCAGACATATACAATATATTGATATTGTATATGTCTGAAAGATGTATTGGGGCCTCATAAAAAAATATTTTATATTTAAATTATTTATGAGAATAAAGCGCTCTTAGTTCAGTTCGGTAGAACGCGGGTCTCCAAAACCCGATGTCGTAGGTTCAAATCCTACAGAGCGTGATTCCATTCTTGTTAGATCGAGAATGACACTGAAATGA